AAAGAAAAAAAGAATTCTATAGAATATTCTATTTATCGAATAAGAATAATTATTATTATTATAAGAAAATAAAATATAAGAATAATTAAGACTAAAAAATCAATTTCATATTACTAACGAAAAGTAATAGAATTTATATAGATAGGATATAAGCGGGTAGCGGGAATCGAACCCGCATCGTTAGCTTGGAAGGCTAAGGGTTATAGTCGACGTTCATTCGTAATTTTGTTTGAACGTCTCTAATTCAAAACTGAACGTGAAACTTTTGTTTCATTCAGCTCCTTTACAGAACAATTTAAGAGATGGAAGACATGAAAAATAAATGACCCATAACATCTATGTCAGCCTTTCTTTTTATCTGTATCTGTATATATACACATATATCAATACATTTAAAACAGCTTGCTTTTTAGATGATCCCCATAGAAGATAAAAACAATCTGTTTTTTTCTAGTTACTTCGTTCTCTATTTCTATTTGAAAGAATCTTTAGGAAAAGAATAAAATTTCCGTCGAGCTAAAAAAAGGATGTCGATGTTTCTAGTAAACTAGAAACATTCTTTACTAGCTATTTTGCTTCAATCTCTCTTATACAAAAGAAATAAAAAAAAATGGAAGATTTAGTTACGATTCGAAATAAATTTTATATATCTTTCTCCCTGGATCCTTTACTCATATTAAAAAATTGGGATTCTTGATCCAATTCCAAAAACTTATGTTTCATAATTTTAAAAACAATTCTAAATTGTATACAAATTACGATAATGTATATTATTCCTCGAATCGTTCGTTGAGAGGTATAAAGGATTAAAGCCCTTTAAGTAAGAAATAAAGTTTTTGATCGTGATAGGGATCACGCAAGGGATCCCTTAACTATTAAGGGGTCCTTAGAACGAATCGCACTTTTACCACTAAACTATACCCGCTACAATACCATTATTGTATATGAAAGGATCTTTTGTCGAACAAGGGAATCCGTCATATTTCGTAAGAGCCCCCTAATGAAATTAAGAAAAGGGGGCAAATCTCATTTTTGGATTTTGTTTTTGCTGAAGGTATTTTATTTTGACAGATATATCTTTATATAATTACTTTATTCATAACACAAAAATGCATTATGCAAGAATCCACAGTTCCATTCTTTTTTTTTTAATACGTTACTCGAAAAAAAAGAAGGAGTAATAAAAAATGACTTTTTGATCTTATCTCATTTTGGTTTTATATCATAGGAATCAAAAAGTCATTTTTATTTCTGTTTGATCATGCTTAAATTAATTACAAGTTTTTTACAAGTTTTTTTTTTTCAAATACATTCAAAAAAATCGTTCTTATCCAGTATTCATGGGAAAAAAAAGAGCCATGCCAGTACCTAGCTAGGCTCTGCTTGTATAAAAAAGAAAATAAAAATAGAATAAAATCTATAATAATGAATAGTTATTGAAAATATCTATATATCATAATGAATAAAAATCAAATAGAAAAAACAGAGATAAGATATAAAGAAGGCTTTTTTTTCAAGTCCTACTTTTTGTTTATCAGATGTAACATAAAATAAACATAATAATTCAATTTTTTGAATTAGGGAGAGATGGCTGAGTGGACTAAAGCGTCGGATTGCTAATCCGTTGTACGAATTTTTGTACCGAGGGTTCGAATCCCTCTCTTTCCTTTTCCATTGATCGATTATTTGGCATTTTTTTCTTTTGAACTGATGGAGCTTCTTTTTTTTTGTTTTCCTTCCTAGTTTTTTTAATTGTTTTTACTAGTTAAATATGTAAAATAGATAGAAAAGCGAAAAATATTTTTAAATCCAGCACAAGTAAGGAAAAAATATAAAACAAAAAAGATTTTCTTATTCTTCACGTCCTGGATTACGTCCTGGATCGTTAGATAGGAATCCGAAAATGAAAAGAGAAACAAAGAAAATTACTATCGTGTAAACAAATAGTTTTAGAGTAAGCATTACAAAATCTCCAAGATTATAAAAAAAAAACGACAGAGAAAGAGAATAGATTCTCTTTTATTTCACATTATGTTTCCTTTGATACTAAGTTTCTAAGAAATACAGTGATTTCGAGGAAATAAAAAAATTAGGAAATTTATTTGTAGTAAGAGTCCAACCTTTATATAACCATTACCAATAATTACAAAAAATTTCAATATTGGAATCAAGGATTCACACTGTAAGACTTATCTGATTTTATAAAATATTAAAATGTTGGGATTTTTGTTTTCGAATAAATTCTGAATTTTTTTAGGAAATTATTCAATATCAAATTACAGATCTCATCGAAAACTTACAGCAGCTTGCCAAACAAAAGCTAAGAGAAAAAAGAATAGGGGTATTACTGGCATAATATCTACAATTGGATTCAAAAAAGCATAAGCTTCAGGTAATTTCGCCAAGAAAAAACTACTTGAATAAAGGGCAGAGTGAATAGAAATACAGACCAAGCTAAAGATATTAAGCATAACAAAAATGTTGTTCTTTAAAAAAATGAATTGTATTTTTGCTTTTTTTTTTTATTGTATTTTATTATATTAATTTATATTATATATATATTATATGATTTAATTAATTTAATATAATTTAAATTGATTATACAAGTATATTAAGAATTCAATTCAATATTAAAAAATTATATTATAAAAAAAGAATATATGAAATATATATCTAGATTAATATTTTTATTCTATATCTTTCTATCTATCTTTCTATTCTATATAATCTATATAATAAAAAAATAGAAAATAATTTTCAAAATGGATAATATAATAATTGAAATAGAAATAATTAAAATATGGATATTCAATTCATATTTCTTATAAATTAATATTTATGAATATTCATAAATGAATAACTGAGTACTAAAACTAAAAAAAATGAATAAAATAAGATCAGATTATTCTATAGAATAACTTTAGACTTGGAATTGACGAACAACCAATAATAGTATTTATTAGTGTCGAATCGAAAATGGGGCGTGGCCAAGCGGTAAGGCAACGGGTTTTGGTCCCGTTATTCGGAGGTTCGAATCCTTCCGTCCCAGATCATATTTATTCATGATATATACTAATTTGGATACAAATTGTATTGTCTTGTATATCTGAATAAAGATTACTCCCCCCTTTTTTCTCATTCGTCTCTAATCTAAAGTGAATACCTTATGAATATGTAGATGTAGATTCATAAGCGACTCAATTTTTTTGTCTTTTTTATTCAAATCTTATATTTATATTATTATATTATATTTTTATTGTAATAATTGTGGATAATAGTTTAAATATTAAATATATTTATTGAATAAATGACTACGCACAATTTCAGAATCCATTAAATACCAGATCTAACTAAAAAGAATTTTATGGTAAAACATCGTTTTAAACGATGTGCTAAAAAGCACAGTGGATTCTGACATCCGCCATTATTTCTAGTAGAATAAAAGATATTCTATATCTTAATCTATATAAATTATATCTATATAAATTAGATAAATCGGGATGCTTTTGGCTCGACATTGTTTGTTCTGTTCCACTAGAACTCATTCATTGTTTGGGGGATAGGGATTGATCATGTAATTTGAAAGAAACAAAATGGGTGATATGTTGCTGTCATTTTTGAAACAATTAAATAACCCCGAAGTAAGATATAAACCCAAAGATTCAAGAAAAAGCTAAAGGATCTTGGAAGACGTAAATACCATTTTCAAACTGTCTCCACATTTTGAAAAAAAAAAAGAATAAGAAAAAAGGAAACCATCCATAGTCTAATTCGGAAAGTGGATTTTTATAATCCAATAAAGAATCAAACTTATTGAAATATTCCCTTTATTCTAAATGTCCTTGAAAAAGGCGCTCAACCTACAGGAACTTTTATGGAACTTTGCCCTAATCAACAAACCAAATTCAATTAATGAAAATGAAATTAAGAGGGTTTTAATAAGAATAACTTCTATCATAGATTTCTAGAACTCTTTGATCCCCCTGTTCTCTTGTTTTCTTCATACCTAATACCTATTTTTTGATTTCTTGTTCTTTTCATAGTCATAGAATGTTGTTTTCTATAACCATAAAAAAAATAGATTTTTTTATCTTACAAATGAAAATAAAATACAAATAATAGATAGAAGTTATAATATATGAAAAAATAAATTGATAATCACTCAATGAAGTTTCATTGAATGACTATTCATCTATTATATTATATTTCTATATATTTTCATCTAAATAGAGGAAAAAAACTCTATTTTAAACCGATATGGATAAAAACATTCAAAGTTGGCATAATAGTGCTAATTCTAGTTACAGCTATTTTGATTATTTAGTGGATGGCAGTAACATACGGAATTTACTATCTGATAAAACTTTTTTAGTTAGGGATAGTAAGAGGAAGAGTTATTCCATATATTTTGCTATTGAAAATAACATTTTGGAGATTGAGAATAATCATTCTTTTCTAAATGAACCGGAAAGTTTTTTCTCTATTTCTAAAAATTCTAGCTATTTGAAGAATGGTTCTAAGAGGAATAATAATAATGATCATTACATTTATGATATAAAATCTAATTGGAATAATAACTTTAATAGTTGCATTGAGAGTTATCTTCGTTCTCAAATCTGTATTGATAGTTACATTTTAGGTGATAGTGTCAAATACAATGACTTTAACAGTTACTTTTTTGGTAAGGTCAGCAATAGTGGTGAAAGCAAGAGTACTAGTATAATAACTAGCACGAATGATTCAAATGCTAGTTATTTAGAAAGTTCTAATAATTTCGAGGAGACGCAAAAATATAAACATTTGTGGATTGAATGCGAAAATTGTTATGGATTAAATTATAAGAAAGTTTTGAAATCAAAAATGAATATTTGTGAACACTGCGGATATCATTTGAAAATTAGTAGTTCAGATAGAATCGAACTTTTGATTGATCCAGGTACGTGGAATCCTATGGATGAATACATGGTCTCTGTGGATCCCATCGAATTTCATTCGGAAGAGGAACCTTATAAAAATCGTCTTGATTCTTATCAAAAAAGGACAGGATTAATGGAGGCAATTCAAACAGGCACAGGTCAACTAAACGGTATTCCTTTAGCAATCGGTATTATGGATTTTCAGTTTATGGGGGGAAGTATGGGATCCGTAGTCGGTGAGAAAATAACCCGGTTGATCGAATATGCTACCAATCAACGTTTACCTCTTATTTTAGTATGTGCGTCCGGAGGAGCACGTATGCAAGAAGGAAGTTTGAGCTTAATGCAAATGGCTAAAATATCTTCTGCTTTATATGATTATCAAATGAATCAAAAGTTATTCTATGTACCGATACTTACATCTCCTACTACTGGTGGGGTGACAGCTAGTTTTGGCATGTTGGGGGATATCATTATTGCTGAACCAAATGCTTACATTGCATTTGCGGGTAAAAGAGTAATTGAACAAACGTTGAATAAGGAAGTGCCCGAAGGTTCACAATCGGCTGAATTTTTATTCCAAAAGGGCTTATTTGATTCAATCGTACCACGTAATCTCTTAAAGGACGTTCTAACCGAGTTATTTCAGTTGCATGGTTTCGTCCCTTTGACTCAAAATGAGAAATAAAGCAGACTCTGAAATGTTTTTTTCGCGAGTAAGTAGTTAGTTATTTAGTTTCTTGTAATCCAATAAAGATAAGAATTAGAGTCAAATTCCAAAGAATTGAATTCATTTTTTTGGAAAGATAAAGGAATTATTTAATATAATTATTATTGTATTTTGTACTTTATGATTCTTAATAAATAAATATTCTAAATATTTTCGTTTATTATATTCTATTTTATTCTATTTTATATTATTATTATATATATTCTATTAATTAATATATATATATATTATGACTTTTTATGTATACTCAATATATAGAGTAATAATATATATTATATATAATTATATTTAATATGTAATTATTATCTATCTACTATCTATTCATATATGTTGATTTAGCTATACTTAGTATAAGTCTATATGAATTAATTCTAGTGATTATAGACTATCTTTATTACAATATAATAATAAAAAAAATATTAATTTAACAATTAACAAAAAAGAACAGGTACAAATATAAAATTGAGGTACCCATTTTATGATAAACTTACCTTCCGTTTTTGTGCCTTTAGTGGGCCTAGTATTTCCGGCAATTGCAATGGCTTCGTTATTTCTTTATGTTCAAAAAAATAAGATTTTTTAGATATGGGCAGTAGGGACAAATCGCATATATTTTTTTTTAGATAAAGTCAAATTTATTTCCTTGGATTTGTTATTCGGTTCCATTTTTTAATAATAATAACTTAATTATAATATTCTATTTCTATTAAAAAAACACAAAAGGAAAATACTAATATCATATAAGCCTTAAAATAAAAAGGGGGTTTAGGTTGAATTTAATATATCTCTAATCTAATTTGAACTATCTAAATAAAATATTAAATTAATCTAACAATCAATAAAAAAGAACAGGTACAAATATAAAATTGAGGTACCCATTTTATGATAGATGTTTTTTTTCCTTTAGTGGTCCTAGTATTAATTGTAACGGCTGGTTTATTGGTTTATGTTCAACAACAAATTTCTTGGGGGTCTGGACACCTTATGCGTCGCTTCGCAGAAGACGCATGGCTCTACACTGTACCTGGGGCCCGAAAACCAATCAATTTCTTCTGGGCTTCTTTCACTCTTTTAGGTTCATTAGGGGTTTTAGTTATTTCAGCTTCCAGTTATTATGGTCGGAATTTTTTCTCTTTCAATTCGTCCGAATTTCTAGTTCCTTTTTTGCCACAAGGGGTCACGCTGACTTTCTATGGAATCTCAGGTCTTTTTGTAAGTTTTCATTGGTGGCTTCTAATTTTGTGGAATGTGGGTAGTGGTTATAATCTTTACGATAAAAAAAATGGAATGGTGCATTTTTTTCGTTACGGATTTCCCGGAGAAAATCGTCGTATTCTTTCCAAAGTCCGTGTGGAAGATATTCTGGCCCTCCAATTTTTCGATAACCCAGAACCTCTTAGTGGTGTCCTTTATATGCACACCAGAGAACAGGGGGACATTCCCTTGACTCTTGTTGATGATTATTATGATAGGACTCCACGGAACATTTTACAAACAGCTTGGGACTTGTCCGCATTCTTGGATGTACCATTGGAAATAATTGTATAAAAAAAAAAAGCGAGAATAAATAATCCATTTCTATGAAAAAATTCGAAATGGATATATATGGGTTCTATTACTGGTAATAGAACTTATGCTTGATAGAAATATTATTATCATATATAGTTGACAAATGAGATGAAGCTGAGTTCATTAAAGACGACAAATGGCAAAAAAGAAAGCATTAATCCCCCTTCTATGTCTTACATCTATAGTCTTTTTGCCCTGGTGCATCTCTTTAACATTTAATAAAAGTCTGGAATCTTGGGTTACAAATTTGTGGAATACTAAAGAATCCGAAATTTTCTTGAATCTCATTAAAGAAAAAAGTATTTTAAACAAATTCATAGAGTTCGAGGAACTCTTCCTTTTGGATGAAATGCTAAAGGAATACCCGGAAACACCTTTAGAAAACCTTCGTATCGGAATCTACAAAGAAAGCATCCAATTGATCAAGACGCACAACCAAGATTGTATCCATATGATTTTGCACTTCTCGACAAATCTAATCTATTTCCTTATTCTAAGTGGTTATTCTATTCTGGGTAATCAACAACTCCTTATTCTTAATTCTTGGGTTCAAGAATTTATATATAACTTAAGTGACACAATAAAAGCTTTTTCTATTCTTTTATTAACAGATTTATGTATAGGATTCCATTCGACTCATGGTTGGGAACTAATGATTGGTTCTGTCTATAAAGATTTTGGATTTACTCAGAATGATCAAATTATATCTGGTCTTGTTTCCACTTTTCCAGTCATTTTAGATACAATTTTTAAATACTGGATTTTCCGTTATTTAAATCGGGTATCTCCGTCGCTTGTAGTGATTTATCATTCAATGAATGACTGAAAAAATGATCCACTGAGACAATTATATTATAAAGTTTGTTTTTTTTTATAGAAAAGCTAAACATTCAAAATTTTACTTATTTCTTTCTACTCGTATTCTTCCTAGATTCTAGGAAAATTATTTCAGTAAATAGCAGAATCATGGATAGGGAACTATGCCAGTAACCTACCTAATCTTATTGTAGAAATTTTGAGGATCAATGATTGGACCATGCAAACTAGAAATGCTTTTTCTTGGATAAAGGAAGAGATTACTCGATCCATTTCCGTATTGCTCATGATATATATAATAATTAGAGCACCGATTTCAAATGCATATCCCATTTTTGCCCAGAAGGGATATGAAAATCCGCGAGAAGCTACCGGCCGTATTGTATGTGCCAATTGCCATTTAGCTAATAAGCCCGTAGATATTGAGGTTCCACAAGCGGTACTTCCCGATACTGTATTTGAAGCAGTTGTTCGAATTCCTTATGATATGCAAGTGAAACAAGTTCTTGGTAATGGTAAAAAGGGGGCTTTGAATGTAGGGGCTGTTCTTATTTTACCCGAAGGTTTTGAATTGGCACCTCCCGATCGTATTTCGCCCGAGATTAAAGAAAAGATAGGTAATCTTTCTTTTCAAAGCTATCGTCCCACAAAAAAAAATATTCTTGTCGTAGGCCCCGTTCCTGGTCAGAAATATAGTGAAATTACCTTTCCTATTCTTTCTCCGGATCCCGCTACTAAGAAAGATGTTCACTTCTTAAAATATCCTATATACGTAGGCGGGAACAGGGGAAGGGGTCAGATTTATCCCGACGGGAGCAAGAGTAATAATAATGTTTATAATGCTACAGCAACTGGGATAGTAAACAAAATTATACGAAAAGAAAAGGGGGGATACGAAATAACGATAGTGGATGCATCGGATGCACGTGAAGTGATTGATATTATACCTCCAGGACCAGAACTTCTTGTTTCAGAGGGTGAATCTATAAAACTTGATCAACCGTTAACGAGTAATCCTAATGTGGGTGGATTTGGTCAGGGGGATGCAGAAATAGTGCTTCAAGATCCGTTACGTATTCAAGGTCTCTTGTTCTTCTTTGCGTCTATTATTTTGGCCCAAATCTTTTTGGTTCTTAAAAAGAAACAATTTGAGAAGGTTCAATTGTCCGAAATGAATTTCTAGGTACGCGGATTCATCAACATATTAAGCTCGTCAAAAGAACTCAATTTTTGTTGATAAATTATGTAAAGACCTTTGCTTCTTTCTAGTCTTTTTCTACCATATTTCTAGAATTGCTTGTACTGTAGAACTAGTCATTCATATTCATAGTATATATATTGTGAAGAAGACTCTTTTATTTTGTTTCTTTGTTTTTTTCTATTTTTATAGAATTCAATTTGACTCGATACTAAACCTAAAAAAAATGAAATAGGCAGAGCAGAGAATATTAAGTAAAGTAGACATACAAATGGGGAAAACGGGATTCTAGGATGGATTATTTGTCTTTTCCTAGAGTCCGATTCCTTCTTGCTTATGTCGAAATAGATATGTATTGAAGTAATGGACAAACAAAAAAGAGAGGGCATTTGATTGATCAAATAAAAAAAAATTCCTTATTTTGTTTAGAAAAAAAAAGAATTCAATCATTATTCAATACTATTAGTATTAGAGACTTAACTTAATATAGATTTAGAGTAAGATTCCATTAGTATCAAAAAGGTTCGGTTCACAGAATATTTGATCGGTAGAAAATATATGAATATATATTATATTTTTATAATATAGTAAAAAGTTATCCATTGAGTCATTTTATTTATACGAATCCAAAATATTATGATTATGAAGAACTCAACGGGACCCCCTCGAATTCGTCAAAAAAAGAGTGGATCCCTGTTGAGTTCTTATGCTTTCATTTCGCAAACTAAAATCATCCAACTACTACAGGGATGATCCCAATCCGGAATACGA